ATTTAGATTCTTTATAAATTATTAAAAATATTAATAGTAATTAGAATAATATCAAATTTGAATTGTATAAAATTAGATATTATTCTAATAGAAATACTATATATAGTTATTGTTAACTATATAGTGAAATTAATCCTCGATAATATCATTTCTTTCGATGCAGAAGGGGGTCCGCCTTCTTATATTTCTACTATTTCTACATCTAGGATCCGACTTTTATCATTGATACTAATAGGAAGAACCGAACCATTATGGCAAGAAAAGGCTTAATTCAGAGGGAAAAGAAGAGGCAAAAATTGGAACAAAAATATCATTTGATTCGTCGATCCCCCAAAAAAGAAATAGGTAAAGTTCCATTGTTGAGTGAGAAATGGGAAATTCACGGAAAGTTACAATCCCCACCGCGTAATAGTGCACCTACACGTCTTCATCGACGTTGTTTTTCAACCGGAAGACCGAGAGCTAACTATCGAGACTTTGGGTTATCCGGACACATACTTCGTGAAATGGTTCATGCATGTTTGTTGCCTGGAGCAACAAGGTCAAGTTGGTAAGCATTAAAATATCGTTTCATTTTTTATATTCATTTCTATGATCATAGAGGAGCCCCTTTACCATTCTGTATAAATAGGCTATTCTATTTGTACCAATATGGTAGAGGGGTGTACTCAATCCTTCTTTGTCCATTAGTTCCCAGTCCCTCTCTTCGTCGCGGGGTAGAGCAGCTTGGTAGCTCGCAAGGCTCATAACCTTGAGGTCACGGGTTCAAATCCCGTCTCCGCAACATTCTTTTTTGACAAAAAATGGAGGTTTGACTCCGGTAACTAGTAATTAATTACTAGTTACTATTTTTTTCTTTTTATTTTGGGGTGGGCAGGAGGAAAAGAAGGGAATAGTATAGAAGTGAAGAGGATAGAACCACTCTACTATCACTGTCAACTATACTTAATTCTTTATCCTATTAAAAAAAAATGAACCCATTACCCTGGGCGGATAGCGGGAATCGAACCCGCATCTTCTCCTTGGCAAAGAGAAATTTTACCATTCAACTATATCCGCTTGTTCTTGATACACAATGGATGGGCCATATTTGTGCAGAGTTAGATCAGATACTCCTTTGTTTTTCAGAGTAATTGCAAAATGCTTATTTTCATTTAATAAAATTTATTTTCATTTAATAATAATAAAAAATGAATTTAGATTCTTTATAAATTATTAAAAATATTAATAGTAATTAGAATAATATCAAATTTGAATTGTATAAAATTAGATATTATTCTAATAGAAATACTATATATAGTTATTGTTAACTATATAGTGAAATTAGAATATATAAATTTAAAATTATAATCATTCAATTTTAATAATAATAAAATTGTTATTATCAAAAAAATATTATTATCAAAATAGTATTATAAATATTATAGAAAATTTCTACTTATTATAAATAATAATATATTATAAATATAAATAAATAGTATAATAAAATTATTTAATTAATATATATATATATTTTTTAATTTCATTTTTAAATAGTTAAATATAAGAAGTTTGTTTGACCCCTCCCTTTCATTTTTTTTTCTTTATTTGCATTTTGGGGACTTATATTTCATTTTAATGTGTCTCACAACCTGAAAATGAAAGAATTAGGAGGGGATCATTTCATTTTTGGATCTAAATAGAACAAATAGGTTCAAGAGATGAGAGAATTAAGGATACCCACCAAAAAGACTAATCCAATCCATAATGATGTACCGGAAAATACAACATTTTTGTTATTTGACCAACCATCAGGAGAAGCAAATACAACAGGTACACTAATTAGTAAGATTGCTGAAGTAGCAATTAATGCAAAAACAGCCAATTGGAAAGCAATAGTCATCTTTCTAATCCTCCAATCTATCAACAAAAGAAACTATATACCATTTGATCCCTTTATTGGTATCGGCCAAAAAATTGTATCAGCCAAAAAATCTAATAAAACGTATCATAGAGGGATTTTACCACGAATCTATTAATGCTGTATGACTTATTAGCACCTTTTACCACCTTATTAAATTAAGGCATGAGATCAAGGGAAAGGTATTTTTTTTTTTACTTCATTAAAAGAGGCCCGCCAGATCATTATCTATATATATACAGATCGATAGCTAGACCCATAGGATCGCACCGGATATCTTTATATATATAGGTCGTAATGGTATCAACTCATATATCCATGTTCTATTCGTTAGAAAATAAAAAAAAAAAAAAATAATAAAATAGAAATAATCTTTCGGAGAGGTGGCCGAGTGGTTGATAGCTCCGGTCTTGAAAACCGGTATAGTTCGAAACAAAGAACTATCGAGGGTTCGAATCCCTCTCTCTCCTTTTTTGCTCGTGGAATATATATATATATATATATTTTATATATTTTTTATTTTATTGGTTTTGTCCGGCTCAGTATTAGTATTCTAAAAGGGAATGGCTCGGCTATCCCCCTAGCCGAGCCAGAACAGAA